CCGGAAATACCGAAAAAAAGAAATCCCACAGTCGAACTACCAGAATGGTCTATAAATCCGAGTCTTAAGTCATTTTTTTGCTAGGGCTTCGTAGGTCTTATGAACCTAACTCATTGAAATTCCATCCAGTAAAACGGAAGAATTATAAATTTCCAAAATAATAGATAGGAATATCGCAAATAAAGCCATTGCGACTCCCATAAGTGGCGTAGTCCCCCAGCCCGGAGCCACTTTACCATATTCCGAATTCAATGGTTTCAATAAATTCCCTACAGTAGTTTGTCTTGGCCTAGATCTAGAACTACCCTCAACGGTTTGTGTAGCCATAAATCCTATTTAATCATTGGTTGAGATCTGTTGACTTTGTATACCATTCCGTTGTAGTTGTAAATAAACGATCTTATCGTAGATCCATTGTGATCTTGAAATTATCTAAAAATGGAAACAGCAACCCTAGTCGCCATCTTCATATCTGGTTTACTTGTAAGCTTTACGGGGTACGCCTTATATACCGCTTTTGGGCAACCCTCTCAACAACTAAGAGATCCATTCGAGGAACACGGGGACTAGACTAGTTGAAGTAATGAGCCTCCCGATATGGGAGACTCATTACTTCAGTTGATATAATGAAAAATCATTTCATTTTTTTAGTCGGAACCTTAGGCGGTTCTCGAAAAAAGATAGCGAAAAAAATTATCCCTAAAGTCGAGACTAAAAGGAATGTATAAACCAATGCTTCCATAGATTCGATCGTGGTTTACAATTATAGCTTTCACACCTATTCGTTTGAGTGGAATCATTTACCATACCATATAAAAAGGGGGAACGAATCAAAGAAAAGAAGGTGATTCAAGTCAATATTTCTCGGGTACCTTATTCAAATTCAAATAAAAAAAAAATAGAGGCAAAAGATACCAGAACAATCTTGTATCAAACTACTTGTCTCCTTGTAGTTGGATCTCCAAGTTTTTGGAATGCTCCAAATTCTACTTGAGCATCCAAATCTGGATCAATACCAGCAAAAACATCTCTGAATAAGGTTCTAGCGCCATGCCAAATGTGTCCGAAAAAGAAGAGCAAAGCAAACGTAGCATGCCCAAAAGTGAACCAACCCCTTGGACTGCTACGAAAAACACCATCGGATTTCAAAGTAGCCCGGTCTAATTCAAAAATTTCACCTAATTGTGCGCGTCTAGCATATTTTTTCACAGTAGCAGGATCACTATAACTGACTCCATTGAGTTCGCCACCATAGAACTCAACGGTTACACCTACTTGTTCAACACTATACTTTGATTCTGCCCTTCGAAAAGGAACATCTGCCCTCACAATTCCGTCTCCATCTACCAAAACGACCGGGAATGTTTCAAAAAAAGTAGGCATACGACGTACAAAAAGTTCGCGCCCTTCTTTATCTCTAAAGACGGGGTGTCCTAACCATCCAACAGCTATTCCATCCCCGCTGTCCATTGAGCCTGCTCTGAATAATCCCCCTTTTGCCGGATTATTACCAATGTAATCATAAAAAGCTAATTTTTCGGGAATTTTAGACCAAGCTTCTGATAAACTTAGATTTTCGGCTAGTCCGGCACCAACTCTTCGATATATTTCTTGCTGGAAGTATCCCTGATCCCACTGATAACGAGTAGGACCAAATAACTCGATTGGGGTCGTTGCTGAACCATACCACATAGTTCCAGCAACAACAAAAGCTGCAAAAAAAACAGCAGCGATACTACTAGAAAGTACAGTTTCAATATTGCCCATACGTAATCCTTTGTATAGACGTTGAGGCGGACGGACACTAAGATGGAATAGGCCCGCTAATATGCCCAGTGTACCCGCTGCAATATGATGAGAGGCGATTCCTCCCGGAACAAAAGGATCAAAACCTTCCGCGCCCCACGCTGGACTTACAGATTGTACTTTTCCAGTTAGTCCATAAGGATCAGACACCCATATTCCAGGACCATATAAGCCTGTTACATGAAATGCGCCAAAGCCAAAGCAAGCCACCCCTGAGAGAAATAAATGAATTCCAAAGATCTTGGGCAAATCCAAAGAGGGTTTTCCCGTACGTTCATCACAGAATATTTCTAGGTCCCAATATACCCAATGCCAGATGGCCGCCAAAAAGCACAAGCCAGAAAACACAATATGTGCCCCAGCCACGCCTTCATAACTCCAAATACCCGGATTCGTTATAGTTCCTCCTGAAATACTCCAACCACCCCACGAATTGGTTATTCCTAAACGAGTCATGAAGGGTATAACGAACATACCTTGTCTCCACATTGGATCAAGGACGGGGTCAGAGGGATCAAAAACCGCCAATTCGTATAGAGCCATCGAACCGGCCCAACCAGAAACTAGAGCCGTATGCATTATATGGACAGAAAGCAATCGGCCGGGATCATTCAATACTACAGTATGAACACGATACCAAGGCAAACCCATGGAAATACCCCTTTCTCAAAGAAAAATAGACACTATGTAACTTTATCGCATTGCACTATGTACCTAACCTTTTCAGCGGATTCTGTATGAGAAAAGGTTACTATTTATTCTATTCCGTTGAAAATAACGGCGGAATTCTGTTCGTAAGAACAAAGAGAAGCAGATCTATTCTATACCCGATAAGTACCAATACGCAATGGGACCAATGCTCCCATTGCGTGGGAACGAATGCATGTATACTTGTTTATTATTCGAACGATCGATCCCTTCATTAAAATTTTTATTTATTCATTATGTCTTCCTCTAAAAACCTTCCAATGTATGTATAAACTAGAATAAACAGAAAAATAATAATGAAGACAATAAACTCATTCTTACGTTTCCATATTAAAGTGAAGTATAGTACTAAATTTTTTTTTCTTTAATTTAATGCCCATTGGTGTTCCAAAAGTACCTTTTCGGAGTCCTGGAGAGGAAGATGCAGTTTGGGTTGACGTATAGTGCGACTTGTCAGACATATTGGGTCATATGGGATTTACCCGTTTTCTCCACCGATCGAGATATCCTCTGTTTCGCCCAAGAAATATTGTATTGATTGAAGAATCAATTATTCAGAGCGTGAAGTGAAATTAGATCAATTTCTATTGAGGATCAATATTATCAATTATAAGAATTTATGGTTGACTTGGACTAAGAAAATCAAGTATCCAGGCTCCGTTCAGAAAATACCAAATTGGTAATAGTAATATATGTACAATTACCACTTGTAGCATAGACGATTCTTATACTTAATTATAGAGGCGATCTCAAACTGCCATGCCAACCAGTATGATGAATACATCGAATAGTTTGGGGGAGGCGTGAAAGGAATTGAAAAAAGTCGTAGCAAAAAGAAGTGGTACTGAGATCATTTGTCCTATATGTGCAAATATAATTCGGATAGATCTTTCCCCGGAGTAGAACATGAACCTAAAAGAATTGAAAGGACCCAGTCAGGAACAAGAAAATGACATCGTGATTTGAATCTCGACGAAACAATACATCAATGAGAGGTTAATTCAATAAGTTCACTAAATTCTTTTTTTTTTTAGGGAAGGGGGCCAAAACTCATGTTTTTTTGAAAAATAGAAGAAAAAATCCCTTTCATTAGAAAAACAGAAATCTCTTACAAAAAAAAGAGATAGGATTGGAATCGACACATTGATTCTTTTTTTCGCAATTTTTTTAAACCGTATGCATCCAAAGATGCACGTACGGTTTAAAAGGGATACAATTTTGTCCTAATCAACCGACTTTATCGAGAAAGATTACTTTTTTTAGGCCAAGAAGTTGATAGCGAAATCTCAAATCAACTTGTTGGTCTCATGGTATATCTCAGTATAGAAGATGATACTAAGGATCTTTATTTGTTTATAAACTCCCCCGGCGGATGGGTAATACCAGGAATAGCCATTTATGATACTATGCAATTTGTTTCGCCCGATGTACATACAATATGCATGGGATTAGCCGCTTCAATGGGATCTTTCATTCTGGTCGGAGGAGAAATTACCAAACGTCTAGCATTCCCTCACGCTTGGCGCCAATGAGTTTTTATTTGAAAAAAGGAAGAAGACTATGCCTTCGCCGTATCAAATATGAATAATAGGTAATAATAGCATGGCACTTCGAGTTCGATATGAACAAACTATTATTGTTTTTCCTAACATGAGATTTTGTATCGAGATAGTAGTATGAAACAAAGGTTATTTCCGATTTGATCTTCTGTGTCGGGAGTACATTTCAGCGTCACAAACCATTTTTCTTCCACACCAGAAGTATCTTTCTGATATTTATCTTACGAAGAAAAGAATACGAAAATGAAAAAAAAAGATCATTTTTCCTTATTTGATCGTATCAAAAAGAAACTTTGGGATTGCTAAATTACAGACGAGATAAATATAGAAAGCAACAGAACCATCATAGTATTTTTTTTGACTCCTACAATACGAAAAGAAGGGTGGTAAATGGATCATTCAACGATCTGAATCGGATGGATTCTTTTTTTTTGCTTCGATATAGAATAGAAGGGAAGAAAAAGGAAATTCCATTGCGGAGCCGTATGCAATGCGCAAAAGATGCCTGTACGGATGTTCAATTCTATTTTTTTTTTCTTCTTTTTTTTTAGCCCTTACTTTAGCCCAATCATTCGAGATAGAAAAACCGTTCATGCATGATGTTATATCAATATTATCAGGGTTATGATTCACCAACCTGCTAGTTCTTTTTATGAGGCGCAAGCAGGGGAATTTATCCTGGAAGCGGAAGAACTACTCAAACTTCGCGAAACCCTCACAAAGGTTTATGTACAAAGAACGGGCAACCCTTTATGGGTTATATCCGAAGACATGGAAAGGGATGTTTTTATGTCAGCAACAGAAGCCCAAGCTCATGGCATTGTTGATCTTGTAGCGGTCGAAAATGAAACTACTGGGGATTTCGTCTAAATACGCGATTCCGTTTCAAACCATAATTCGAATTTTCCGTGATTTGATATTGAATAG